TTAAAAATAAGCTAAATAAAGCTTTTGGGCTCATACCTCAAATATAAAGGAAATCCTTTTTTTTAAAAATAAAGTGCCTGATTAAAGGATTATTCTGATAGAGTAAATTAAGTAGACTCCTACCTTTATTATATTTTATAGAATTAAACTATATCTAATAATATCAAAAATTATTGTGCATCCTACACTAAAATATAATTTATAAATTTCTAATTTATTTTATTCCCCCTATTTTAAATTTTTTTTAATTTAAATTCAAATAAAATATTTTTTTTTTTTATTCTTTTTTTTAGAACCTTAATCTCAATTTCCTCCAATTCTTGATTAGGGTGTTGAATTGGGTTAGAAATCAATTTATTAAGATTTATTCCTTTAATTTCTAATTCAAAAAATTTATTATCTTCTGAAGCAGCTTTAAAATATTTTTTAATTCAATCTATTGCCTCAATTAATTTCTTATTTAATATTTTAATAAAAATAATTTTATTAAAAAATTTTGAAATAAATAATTTTTTTATAATTATAATTAATTCCCCTCTTTTAATAAAAATAGGATCTACCCCCTTTCATTTTTGATTCCCCAATATTATTGAAGGATTATCTTGATTTAATTGTTTTATTATTATAACTTGACAAAAAATTTCCCCTATAATTTTATTGTCTTATTATTATAATAATAATTTTTTAATAATTATTATAATTATAAATGTTATTATTGGAAGAATTGGAGGATTTAATCAAACATCTATTCGAAAATTAATATCATTCTCTTCTATTAATAATTTAGGTTGAATAATTTCAGCTTTAATAATTAGAGAAAATTTATGACTTATATACTTTTTTCTCTATTCTTTTATAATTAGAATAATATGTTTATTTTTTAATATATTAAATATTTACTTTATTAATCAATTATTTATTATTAACATAAATTTTTTAATTAAATTTTATTTTTTAATTAATTTTTTATCTTTAGGAGGATTACCCCCTTTCCTAGGATTTTTCCCTAAATGAATTATTATTAATTTTTTAATTAATAATAATATAAATTTTATTGTATTTATTTTTATCATAATAAGATTAATCATATTATTTATTTATATTCGAATTATTTATTCTTCTATAATTTTTAATTTTTTAAAAATAAAATGATTAAAAATTTATATTAAAAATAAAAATTTATTATTTATTAATATTTTTAGAATAATTTCTTTATTAGGTATAATTTTTAGAACTTTTTTTTTTATATAAGACTTTAAGTTATATAAACTAATAATCTTCAAAATTATAAATAAAGAAATTCTTTAAGTCTTAATATATATGTTATATATTACTTAAAATTTGCAATTTCATATCATTATTGACTATAAGACTTATTAATAAAAGAGATTTTTTTTTCTCGTTAATAAATTTACAATTTATCGCTTAAACTCAGCCATTTTATTGCGAAAATGACTTTATTCAACAAATCATAAAGATATTGGAACATTATATTTTATTTTTGGTATTTGAGCAGGAATAGTAGGAACATCATTAAGATTACTTATTCGTACTGAATTAGGAAATCCTGGATCTTTAATTGGAGATGATCAAATTTATAACACTATTGTAACAGCTCATGCTTTTATTATAATTTTTTTTATAGTAATACCTATTATAATTGGAGGATTTGGAAATTGACTTGTACCTCTTATACTTGGAGCCCCTGATATAGCTTTCCCCCGAATAAATAATATAAGATTTTGATTACTCCCTCCCTCTTTAATTCTTTTAATTTCAAGAAGAATTGTAGAAAATGGAGCAGGAACTGGTTGAACAGTTTACCCCCCCCTTTCTTCTAATATTGCCCATAGAGGTAGATCCGTAGACTTAGCTATCTTTTCTCTTCATTTAGCTGGAATTTCTTCAATTTTAGGAGCTATTAATTTTATCACTACAATTATTAATATACGAATTAATAATATATCATTTGATCAAATACCTTTATTCATTTGAGCAGTAGGTATTACTGCATTATTATTACTTTTATCTCTTCCTGTTTTAGCTGGAGCTATCACTATATTACTTACAGATCGAAATTTAAATACTTCTTTTTTTGACCCTGCAGGAGGAGGGGATCCAATCCTTTATCAACATTTATTTTGATTTTTTGGACATCCTGAAGTTTATATTTTAATTTTACCTGGATTTGGTATAATTTCTCATATTATTTCCCAAGAAAGAGGAAAAAAAGAAACATTTGGATGTTTAGGTATAATTTATGCCATAATAGCAATTGGATTATTAGGATTTATTGTTTGAGCTCATCATATATTTACAGTAGGAATAGATATTGATACTCGTGCTTATTTTACTTCAGCAACTATAATTATTGCTGTTCCTACAGGAATTAAAATTTTTAGATGATTAGCAACTCTTCATGGAACTCAAATTAATTATAGACCTTCAATCTTATGAAGATTAGGATTTGTTTTTTTATTTACAGTTGGGGGATTAACAGGAGTAATCTTAGCTAATTCTTCAATTGACATTATACTTCATGATACTTACTATGTGGTAGCTCATTTCCATTATGTTTTATCTATAGGAGCTGTATTTGCTATTATAGGAGGATTTATTCATTGATACCCCTTATTTACAGGACTAAATTTAAACCCTTATTTATTAAAAATTCAATTTTTAACAATATTTTTAGGAGTTAATTTAACATTTTTTCCCCAACATTTTTTAGGATTAGCAGGTATACCCCGTCGATATTCTGATTACCCTGATAGATTTCTCACATGAAATATTATTTCTTCATTTGGATCTTATATTTCTCTTATTTCTATAATAATAATAATGATTATTATTTGAGAATCCATAATTAATCAACGAATTATTCTTTTTTCCTTAAATATAACATCTTCTATTGAATGATTACAAAATTTACCTCCTTCAGAACATTCTTATAATGAACTTCCTATTTTAAGAAATTTCTAATATGGCAGATTATATGTAATGGATTTAAACCCCATTTATAAAGGATCATCCTTTTTTTAGAAATGGCAACTTGATATAGAATCAATTTTCAAAATGGGGCTTCTCCCCTTATAGAACAAATTATTTTTTTTCATGATCATACTTTAATCATTTTAATTATAATTACTATTTTAGTAAGATATTTAATAATAAATTTATTTTTTAATAAATTTATTAACCGCTTATTACTAGAAGGTCAAATAATTGAATTAATTTGAACAATTATTCCTGCTATTACTTTAATTTTTATCGCTTTTCCATCTTTACGTCTACTTTACTTACTTGATGAACTTAATAATCCTTTAATTACCTTAAAATCAATTGGTCATCAATGATATTGAAGCTATGAATATTCAGATTTTAACAATATTGAATTTGATTCATATATAATTCAATATGAAAAAAACTTATCTAAAAATTTTCGATTATTAGATGTTGATAATCGTATTATTTTACCAATAAATAACCAAATCCGAGTAATAGTTACAGCAACTGATGTAATTCATTCTTGAACTATCCCCTCACTTGGAGTTAAAATTGATGCTAATCCAGGTCGTTTAAATCAAACAAGACTATTTATCAATCGTCCTGGAATTTTCTTTGGGCAATGTTCAGAAATTTGTGGAGCTAATCATAGATTTATACCAATTGTAATTGAAAGAATTTCAATTAATAATTTTATTAACTGAATTAATAATTATTCATCATTAGATGACTGAAAGCAAGTACTGGTCTCTTAAACCATTTTATAGTAAATTAGCAATTACTTCTAATGAAAGAATTAGTTAAATAATAACATAAATATGTCAAATTTAAATTATTACAATAGTAATATTCTTTTATTCCTCAAATAATACCTATTAATTGAATTATACTTTTTATTTACTTTATTTTAATTTTTATTATATTTAATATTATAAATTATTATATTTTTATTCCTAAAAATAAAAATAATTATCTCCCCTTAATAAAAAATTTCAAAAAAAATTTAAACTGAAAATGATAACAAATCTTTTCTCTATTTTTGACCCTTCAACTAATATTTTTAATTTATCTTTAAATTGAACTAGAACTTTAATTGGATTATTAATTATTCCTTATTCATTTTGAATTATTCCTAACCGACAATTTATTTTATGAAATTTTATTATTTATAAACTTCACAATGAATTTAAAACTTTATTAGGACCTAATAGATTTAATGGCTCATCTTTTATTTTTATTTCACTATTTTCATTTATTTTATTTAATAATTTTTTAGGATTATTCCCTTATATTTTTACTAGAACAAGACATTTAACTATTTCATTATCATTATCTCTTTCTTTATGATTAAGATTTATATTATATGGATGAATTAATAATTCTCAACATATATTTATTCACATAATTCCTCAAGGAACCCCTAAAATCCTTATACCATTTATAGTATTAATTGAAACTATTAGTAATATTATTCGTCCTGGAACTTTAGCAGTACGATTAACTGCTAATATAATTGCAGGACACTTATTATTAACATTATTAAGAAGAACTGGAAATAATATATCTTTTTTTATATTATTTATTTTAATTTTTATACAAATTTTACTTTTAATTTTAGAATCAGCTGTAGCTATCATTCAATCATATGTAATTGCAATTTTAAGAACCTTATACTCTAGAGAAGTTAACTAATGAAAATAAATAATAATCACCCATTTCACTTAGTAGATTACAGTCCTTGACCTCTTACAGGAGCTATTGGTGTAATAACTTTAGTTACAGGGATAATTAAATGATTCCATGAATTTAATATTTATCTTTTATTATTAGGATATTTTATTGTAATTTTAACCATATATCAATGATGACGGGATATCTGTCGAGAAAGAACATTCCAAGGTAAACATACTATTAAAGTTTCAAAAGGCTTACGTTGAGGTATAATTCTATTTATTATCTCAGAAATTTTTTTTTTCTTATCTTTCTTTTGAGCTTTTTTTCATAGAAGATTATCACCTAATATTGAAATTGGAGCCTCTTGGCCTCCCTTAAGAATTTCTACTTTCAACCCATTTCAAATTCCACTATTAAATACTATTATTTTAATTACTTCAGGAGTAACTATTACTTGAGCTCATCATGCTATCATAGAAAATAACCATTCACAAACTATTCAAAGTTTATTTATTACAATTATATTAGGAATCTATTTTACAATTCTTCAAGCCTATGAATATTTAGAAGCATCATTTTCTATTGCAGATAGAATTTATGGATCTACTTTTTTTATAGCAACAGGATTTCACGGCTTACATGTAATTATTGGAACATTATTTCTAATTATTTGTTTTTTTCGACATATAAATTCCCATTTTTCTAATAAACATCATTTTGGATTTGAAGCAGCAACATGATATTGACATTTTGTCGATGTAGTATGATTATTCCTTTATATCTCTATTTATTGATGAGGAAATTAACTTATTTATATAATATATTTAGTATATTTGATTTCCAATCAAAAAGTTTAATTAATTTAATATAAATAATCAATTTATTAATCATTCTAGTAATTATTTTTATTATTATTTCTAACATTATAATATTATTATCTTTAATTCTATCTAAAAAATCATTTATAGATCGAGAAAAAAATTCCCCTTTTGAATGTGGATTTGACCCTAAATCATCAGCCCGTTTACCTTTCTCCTTACATTTTTTTTTAATCACAGTAATTTTTTTAATTTTTGATATTGAAATTGCTTTAATTTTTCCATTAATTTTATGTTTTAACTTAGTAAACATTATTCCCCTAACTAAAATTAGATTCTTTTTTTTAATTATATTATTAATTGGACTTTATCATGAATGAAATCAAAATATACTTAATTGAACAAACTAGGATTATAGTTTAAAAAAAACATTTGATTTGCACTCAAAAAATATTAAAAATAATTTATCTTAAATAAGAAGCAATTTTGCATTTAATTTCGACTTAAAAGAAAGAGTTTATTTACTCCTTATTTAATTAATTGAAACCAAAATAGAGGTATATCACTGTTAATGATATTATTGAATTAAACTCCAATTAAAGAAATATATTAATTAAGCTTCTAACTTATAATATAGTGGATAAATCCATTAATATTTCTATTTATATAGTTTATTTAAAACATTACATTTTCATTGTAAAAAAAAAATAATTTTTTTTTATAAATATTTAAAGATCATTGATCTCCCTAATATCTTCAATATTATACTCTATTTATAAGCTATTTAAATTAAAATATTATTATTATATAATAAATTATTATTCATAAAATAAATCTAAATAAATAAATCTTAAAATTATTAATTTGAAAAAAATTATAAAAAATTGAATAATTCTTTAAAATCTTAAATATTCCTTGCCCTCTATAAAACTCACTTCAACCTAAATCAATATTTTTATTAAAATTATAACCTACTCTTAAAAAATAATAATTTAAACTATAAGTTGATAAATTAGGTATAAATCATATTAAAGATAAAAAATTTCTTAATTTAAAAAACAATAAAAACTTATTATTAGAATAAACTATCATCTTTCTTACAAAATAACCTATAAAAAATCCCACAATCATAACATATAAAACTATAATTTTTATATTAAAAGGTAAATAAATTATATAAGGATAATCAAAAATTATTCAACTCAAAAATCTTCCTGTAATTAAACTTATAAATAATAATATAAATATTCTTTTTAATATAATATAATCCTCATCATATAAATTATAAATAACTATTAAATTATAATCATTAATTATTAAATAAAATAATAAACGAACAGTATAAAATATAGTTAAACCTGTTGAAAAATAATATAAAATAAAAATTAATATATTTAAATTTCTTATTCTAACCATTTCTAAAATTAAATCCTTTGAATAAAATCCTGCTAAAAATGGAATTCCACATAAAGATAAATTAGAAATTCTTAAACATAAAGAAGTTAAAGGAATATATATTCTAATACCCCCTATATAACGAATATCTTGAATATCATTTATTATATGAATAATTATACCAGCACATATAAATAATAAAGCTTTAAATATAGCATGAGTCAATAAATGAAAAAAAGCTAAATCAGATAAACCTATTCTTAAAATTCTTATTATTAAACCTAATTGACTTAAAGTAGATAAAGCAATAATTTTTTTTAAATCAAATTCATAATTAGCAGAAATTCCTGCTATTATTATAGTTAATCCTGATAATAATAATAATAACTTTAAAAAAAATATATTTTCTAATATTAAATTAAAACGAATTAATAAATAAACCCCTGCTGTTACTAAAGTAGAAGAATGAACTAAAGCTGATACAGGAGTAGGAGCTGCTATAGCAGCAGGTAATCAAGAACTAAAAGGAATTTGAGCACTCTTAGTTATTGCAGCAATAATTAATAATAAACTAATAATTTTTATAATATAATCATTATTTATAAAATTTAAATAAAAAATATAATTTCATCTACCATAATTTATCATTCAAGAAATTAATATTAAAATTATTACATCTCCAACTCGATTAGATAAAGCAGTTAATATTCCAGCATTATAAGACTTAATATTTTGATAAAAAATTACTAAACAATAAGAAACTAAACCTAATCCATCTCAACCTAAAAAAATTCTAATTATATTTGGACTAATAATTAATAAAACTATTGAAAATACAAATAATAAAACTAATATAATAAATCGATTCAAATTCAACTCTGAAATTATATATCTTTTTCTATAATAAATAACAGAAGAAGAAATTAATAAAACAAATATTATAAACAATAAAGATATTCAATCCAATAAAATTGATATAACAATTGTTATTGAATTAAAAGAAATAATTTCTCATTCTAAAAAAATAACTAAATCCTCTATAATAAAATATATCATAAAAAAAAAATTTATTAATCTAAAAAAAAAACAAAAAAAAAACCTAATAAAACAAATTGAATAATTATTTTTGATAATTTAAAATGATAAATATCATATTTTTGATCCCACAAATCAATATTTTTATTAAATTATTTAAATTTAAAATCAAATTATTACAAAATCAATTTTAAAAACTAAAATATTTAAAGGTAATCAATGTAATATTAATAATAAATACTCACGAGAAACTCCAGTATAAAATCTATATATTCCTATATTATATTTCCCATGCTGAGTAAAAGAATATAAATATAAGCTATACGCCGCTCTAAAAAAAGAAATCATAATTAATATAAATATTGTTAAATAAGATCATCTAACCATTCTATTAATTAAACTTATTTCCCCTATTAAATTTAGAGAAGGGGGAGCTGCTATATTAGAAGATATTAATAAAAATCACCATAAACTTAGAGAAGGTATAAAATTTATTAAACCTTTATTAATATATAATCTTCGCCTATATAACCGTTCATAATTAATATTAGCTAAACAAAATATACCCGAAGAACATAATCCATGTCCAATTATTATAATATAAGAACCTATAAAACCTCAATAATTTATTGATATGATACCACAAATAACTAATCTTATATGAGCTACAGAAGAATAAGCAATTAAAGATTTAATATCAACTTGACATAAACAATTTAATCTAATATAAAATCCTCCTAATAATCTAATAATAATTCAAATAAAATTAAATTTTATTGCAATTCCCTGAAAAAAAATTATAATTCGTAAAAGACCATAACCTCCTAATTTTAATATAATTCCAGCTAAAATTATAGACCCCGAAACAGGAGCCTCAACATGTGCCTTAGGTAATCATAAATGAACAAAATATATAGGTATTTTAACTAAAAAAGCTAGAATTATTGATAAATATAATAAAAAAAAATTCATATTAAAAAATTTTAAATAATAAAAAATTATACAATTAAACTCATAAAAAATAAAAAAAATTCCCATTAATATTGGTAAAGAAGCAAATAAAGTATAAAATAATAAATATATTCTAGCTTGAATTCGCTCAGGTTGATAACCTCAACCCATAATTAATAATAATGTAGGAATCAATCTACCCTCAAAAAATAAATAAAACATAAATAAATTTATTATACTAAAAGTTAAATATAATATAATTAATAATGTAATAATATTAAATAAAAAAAAATTTAAAAAAAAATTATTTTTTTTTAATCTTTCTCTTGATATTAATATTAATATACAAATTCAAATTCTTAAAATAATTAAACCAAAAGAAATTAAATCACAACCTATTATATAACCAAGATTACAAAAATTTATAATATTTATATTTAAAAATATAAATATTATTATTAATATTATTATCATTATTTGAACCATTCAAAATATATTCTTAAAAAAACAAAAAGGAATTATAAAAAAAATTATAAATAAAAATTTTATCATTTATAATAAATTAAAACTTTGAAAATAATCATTCCCATGAGTTCGAATTATTGAAACTAAAATTGATAACCCTAAAGCACCCTCACAAACAGAAAATAATAAAAAAATTATTAATAAATATATATCATTTATTAAAAAATTAAAAAATATTAATATAAAAAAAAAAATTCTTAAAACAATAAATTCTAATCTTAATAAAACAATTAATAAATGCTTATGTTTAGACACAAAAATTATATTCCCAATAATAAATATAATTATAATAATTAATCATATATTTAATATTATCATTTGTTTTTATAGTTTAAAATAAAACATTGGTCTTGTAAACCAAAAATAAATTATTATTTTAAAAACTTCAAAGAAAAAGAATATCTTTATCTATAATCTCCAAAATTATAATTTTCCTTAAACTATTCTTTGATATTATAAAAATATTTTTATCTTTATTTATTATCACAATTTCTATCCTTATATTATTTATAAATCACCCTCTTTCTATAGGTTTAATAATTTTAATTCAAACTCTTTTAACGTGTATATTAAGAGGGATACTATCTTATTCTTATTGATTTTCTTATATTTTATTTTTAATTTTTCTAGGAGGACTTTTAGTTCTTTTTATTTATGTTTCAAGTATTGCATCAAATGAATTATTTCAATATAATTTTACTTTAAAACTAATTTTTAGAATCATATTAATTTTTATTTTTATACTGAGAATTATATATATATATAATATAAATTGATTAAATTTATTTTTTAATTACGAAATAAAAAATTTAATAAATTTTTTTTTGTTCTTTAATAACGAAAATAAAATTAATTTATCTAAATTATATAATAACCAAACTTATCTAATAATAATAATATTAATTATTTATCTTTTTATCACATTAGTAGCTGTAGTAAAAATTACCAATATTTTTTTTGGACCTTTACGATCTATAAATTTTTAAAATACTAATGATAAATAAAATTTCACCTTCCCGAAAAACTCATCCACTATTAAAAATTATTAATGAATCCTTAATTGATCTCCCCTCACCTTCTAATATTTCATCATGATGAAATTTTGGATCTTTATTAGCTTTATGCTTAATTATTCAAATTATTACTGGTTTATTTTTAACAATATATTACACAGCTAATATTGAATTAGCTTTTTATAGAGTTAATTATATTTGCCGAAATGTAAACTATGGATGATTAATTCGAACTCTACATGCTAATGGAGCATCATTTTTTTTTATTTGCATCTATCTTCATATTGGTCGAGGAATTTATTATGAATCTTTTAATTTAAAGTATACCTGAATTGTAGGGGTAATTATTTTATTTATTTTAATAGCAACAGCATTTATAGGATATGTTCTACCTTGAGGACAAATATCATTTTGAGGAGCAACAGTAATTACAAATTTATTATCTGCCATTCCTTATTTAGGAAATATATTAGTAAACTGAATTTGAGGAGGATTTGCAGTAGATAATGCTACTCTAACTCGATTTTATTCTTTTCATTTTCTATTCCCATTTATTATTTTAATATTAACTATAATTCATCTATTATTTCTTCACCAAACAGGATCAAACAATCCATTAGGTATAAATAGAAATTTAGATAAAATCCCATTTCATCCATTTTTCACTTTTAAAGATATAATTGGATTTATTATTTTATTATTTATTTTTATTTTATTAACATTAACTAATCCTTATTTATTAGGAGACCCTGATAATTTTATTCCTGCCAATCCTTTAGTTACCCCTATTCATATTCAACCTGAATGATATTTTTTATTTGCTTATGCAATTTTACGATCTATCCCTAATAAATTAGGAGGAGTTATTGCATTAGTAATATCTATTTTAATTTTAATTATTTTACCTTTTACCTTTAATAAAAAAATTCAAGGAATTCAATTCTATCCTATAAATCAAATTTTATTTTGATTTATAGTAATAACAATTATACTATTAACATGAATTGGAGCTCGTCCCGTTGAAGATCCTTATATTATTACTGGTCAATTATTAACTATCATTTATTTTTCATATTTTATTATTAATCCTATTATAAATAAATATTGAGATAAATTATTATTCAATAACTAATTAATGAGCTTGTAAAAAGCATTTGTTTTGAAAACTTAAGAAAGAATTATTATTCTATTAATTTATACTAAAAATTATTAACTAATTTAAAAAAATTATTAACCCAATAAAAAATAATAAAAAATTCAAAGAAATAGGTAAATATCTTTTTCAAGATAAATATATTAACTTATCATAACGATAACGTGGTAAAGTTCCACGAACTCAAATAAATAAAAAAGAAATAAAAGATAATTTAAAATAAAAATCTAATCTTAACCTATAACCCCCTATATAAATTAAAACAAATAATATTCTTATAAATAAAATTCTTGAATATTCAGCTAAAAAAATTAAAGCAAATCCCCCTCTTCTATATTCAATATTAAACCCAGAAACTAATTCTCTTTCACCTTCAGCAAAATCAAAAGGTGTACGATTAGTTTCAGCTAATATAGATGAAATTCAACACAACCCTAAAGGAAATATAAAAAAAATAAATCATCTTATTTCCTGATAATTCTTAAAATTAATTATATTAAAATCTATAATTATAATAATACTTGATAATAAAATTAAAGCTAAACTAACTTCATAAGAAATAGTTTGAGCCACTGAACGTAAGCCACCTAATAATGCATAATTAGAATTTGAAGATCATCCTGAAACTATTACTGTATAAACTCCTACACTAGTACAACAAAAAAAAAATAAAACCCCTAAATTAAAACTAATTATATTAAAATAATAAGGAATTAATATTCAAATTATTAAAGATAAAACAAATCCTACAACAGGAGAAAAATAATATGATATATAATTTGAAAAATTAGGAAAAATTTGCTCCTTGGTAAATAACTTAATAGCATCTGAAAAAGGCTGTAAAAGACCTATTATACCTAATTTATTAGGACCTTTACGAATTTGAATATAACCTAAAACCTTACGTTCTAATAAAGTTAAAAAAGCAACACCAATTAATACACCTAAAATTAAAATTAAAACTCCAATTATATATATAATTAAATCATTTCTTATCATTTACTATATATATAATTAATTATATATTTATGACTTCTAAAATCACCACATTTATCTGTCAAAATAGTATAATTTTATATTATTATTATTATTAAAATTCCTATACTAAAATTATTTTTAATATTTGATCCTTTCGTACTAAAATATTAATCTTTTTTAAAGATAGAAACCAACCTGGCTTACACCGGTTTGAACTCAGATCATGTAAGATTTTAATGATCGAACAGATCAAAATTTTAAACTTTTGCATTTAAATTTTATCTTAATCCAACATCGAGGTCGCAAACTTTTTTTTTTATCTGAACTAAAAAAAAAAATTACGCTGTTATCCCTAAGGTAATTTAATCTTTTAATCGATATAATCGGATCATATATTCATTTATTAATGTTAATTTTTAAAAAAAAGTTATTTTAATTTTTCTATCACCCCAATAAAATAATTAATATAATTTAAATAAAAAAAAAATTATAAAAAATAAAAATTAATTTAATAATTAAACTCTATAGGGTCTTCTCGTCTTTTAAATTTATTTTAGCTTTTTAACTAAAAAATTAAATTTTATAAATTAATAAGAGACAGTCTATATTTCATAAAATCTTTCATACAAGTCACCAATTAAGAGACTAATGATTATGCTACCTTTGTACAGTCAAAATACTGCAGCCCTTTAATAATTTATCAGTGGGCAGACCAGACTTTAAATTATTAACAAAAAGACATGTTTTTGATAAACAAGTGAATATAAAAATTTGCCGAATTCCTTTTATTAAATTTTAATAAATTATTATTATTTAAATTATTTTATTTATATACTAATTTTATCATTATAACTAATTTTTAATAATTATAAATTATTATTTTATAAAAAAAAATTAAATATTTATCATTAAATTTTAAATTAAAATAAAATTATTTATAAAAAATTATAATTTTTAAACAATATAAATTTTAAAAATTTTATTAAAATAAAAATATTATAAAAATTTATTTTAAAGCTTATCCCTTAAAATAGTTAATATTAAAAAAAAAATATTAAATAAAATAATATTTTTTAATTTAATATTTAAAATTAAATTTTTTTCTAAAAAAACTAGATATATTTAAAAACGAATAACATTTCATTTCTAATTAATTATTAAAAATAATTATACAACATTAACTTTTATAATTAATTAACTCTTTTAAATTCGAGAAATTTATTTTTATATAAACATTTTTTAATAAACTCTGATACACAAGATACAATAATTAAAATTTACTTTTTTATAAATTTATTTTCATAATTATTTCAAATTTCTTTCACAATACTAATTAATTATAAACTTTATAATTTTTTCTAAAAAAAATACTTTAACCCCCATTAAATATTTTATTTTAAAAATTATTTTATTAATTATAATTTTATTAATTTTTCCCCCTCAAATTAATTAATTTTTTAATTTCTTTTCAATGTAAATGAAATACTTTCACAAGCTCTAATTTGTTCTTTCTAGAAACACTTTCCAGTACTTCTACTTTGTTACGACTTATTTCAATTTATTAATGAAAGCGACGGGCAATATGTACATATTTTAATTTATAATCATTTTAATAAAATAAATAAAATTACATTTAAATCCACCTTCAAATATTTATTTCAAAATATTATTCATTTAATTTTATTAATATTATTGTAATCCATCATATTCTTAATAATTATCTGCATCTTGATCTGAACTAATTTATTTAAAAATTTTTAAATATTATTTTCATTAAAAAATATTTTTTTAACAACGATATACAAAATTTTTAACAAATAATCATAAAATATAATTATTTATTACAATATTAAGTAAATTTATTCGTGGATTATCAATTATTAAACAGATTCCTCTAAATGAACTAAAATACCGCCAACTTATTTAAGTTTCAATAAATTATTATTTACTATTTTAGTATTTTAACTTAATTTTTAATAATAGGGTATCTAATCCTAGTTTTTAAAAAAAATTTTTTAAAACATAATATAATTTAAAATTTTTTTCAATTAAAATTTCACCTAATAATATCATATTTAATTTTTATCTTTTTATTATTAAATAATTTACTAATAAAATTTAAATTATATTTTGTATAACCGCAACTGCTGGCACAAAATTTGCTCATAATTTTTAAATATTACTAAATCTTAATTTCTTAAATTTTTAATATTAATTACTACAATAATTATATATTATTATCAAAATAATATAAAATTCATACTAAAATTTGCATGTAAAATGAATTTAAATTAAATTTTTTTAAATCATAATTTTTTTATTTATATGTAGAATTTTTCATATAGATTTTTTTTTTTTTTTTTTTAAATTAAATATTTAATTTAAATTAAATATTTAATTATTATTATTATTATAAAATATTTATTAATTATTAATATTTAAATTAAATATTTAATTATTATTATTATTATAAAATATTTATTAATTATTAATATTTAAATTAAATATTTAATTATTATAAAATATTTATTAATTATTAATATTTAAATTAAATATTTAATTATTATTATTATTATAAAATATTTATTAATTATTAATATTTAAATTAAATATTTAATTAATATAAATATTAAATTAAATATTTATTATTCATTTAAATAAAAATTTAAATAATTATTATTAATTATTAAACATTGAATAATTTCTTTCTTTTTTTCCCTTAATATTAAGTTAAATACCAAAATGGCTATTTAAATTTTTATAATTTAAAAAATTATAATAAATTAATTTAATTATTATTTATTAAATGTAATTAATTTAATAAATTATTAAAATTAATAATTTATTAAATATTTAATAATAATAATAATAAATATTTATTAATAATAGTAAATATTTAATAATAATAATTTAATATTAAATTTTTTTATAAACCATTTTTAATTTTTTTTATTATAAATAAAAAA